AAGATATTCTACATAATGTGAATATTCCACCCAAAAGTTTGCTTTTAGTTCAAAACGATCAATATGTAGAATCAGAACAAGTAATTGCTGAGATTCGCGCAGGAATATCCACTTTGAATTTTAAAGAGACGGTTCGAAAACATATTTATTCTGATTCAGATGGAGAAATGCACTGGAGTACCGATGTCTATCATGCCCCCCAATTTACATATGGTAATGTTCATCTATTACCAAAAACAAGTCATTTATGGATATTATTAGGAGGGCCGTGCCGGTCCAGTCTAGTCTACCTTTCGATCCACAAGGATCAGGATCAAATGAATGCGCATTCTCTTTCTGGCAAGCGAAGATATACTTCTAACCTCTCAGTAACCAATGATCAGGCGAGGCAGAAATTGTTTAGTTCGGATTTTTATGGTCAAAAAGACGATAGGATTCCTGATTATTCAGACCTTAATCAAATCATATGTACTGGTCAGTATAATCTCGTATATTCGCCTATTCTCCACGAGAATTCTGATTTATTGTCAAAAAGGCGAAGAAATAAATTCATCATTCCACTACACTCGATTCAAGAACTCGAGAATGAACTAATGCCTCGTTCAGGTATCTCGATTGAAATCCCCGTAAATGGTAGTTTCCGTCGAAATAGTATTCTTGCTTATTTCGATGATCCTCGATACAGAAGAAAGAGTTCGGGCATTATTAAATATGGGACTATAGAAACGCATTCAGTCATCAAAAAAGAAGATTTGATTGAGTATCGAGGAGTCAAGGAATTTAGGCCAAAATACCAAATGAAAGTAGATCGATTTTTTTTCATTCCTGAAGAGGTGCATATCTTGCCCGGATCTTCTTCCATAATGGTACGGAACAATAGTATCGTTGGGGTCGATACACAAATCACCTTAAATCTAAGAAGCCGAGTCGGTGGGTTGGTCCGGGTGGAGAGAAAAAAAAAACGAATTGAACTGAAAATCTTTTCTGGAGATATCCATTTTCCTGGAGAGACAGATAAGATATCCAGACATACCGGCGTTTTGATACCACCAGGAACAGGAAAAAGAAATTCCAAGGAATACAAAAAAGTGAAAAATTGGATCTATGTCCAACGAATTACACCTAGTAAGAAAAGGTTTTTTGTTTTAGTTCGACCTGTCGTCACATATGAAATAACGGACGGTATAAATTTAGCAACTCTTTTTCCACCGGATCCATTGCAGGAAAGGGATAATGTGCAACTTCGAATTGTCAATTATATCCTTTATGAAAATGGCAAACCGATTCGAGGAATTTCTGACACAAGTATTCAATTAGTTCGGACTTGTTTAGTATTGAATTGGAACCAAGACAAAAAAAGTTCTTCTTGCGAAGAAGCCCGTGCTTCTTTTGTTGAAATAAGGACAAATGGGTTGATTCGACATTTCTTAAGAATCAACTTAGTGAAATCCCCTATTTCGTATATCGGAAAAAGGAATGATCCGTCGGGGTCAGGATTGCTCTCTGATAATGGATCAGATTGTACCAATATCAACCCCTTTTCTGCCATTTATTCCTATTCCAAGGCAAAAATGCACCAATCTCTTAACCAACCTCAAGGAACTATTCATACGTTGTTGAATAGAAATAAGGAATGTCAGTCATTGATAATTTTGTCAGCAGCCAATTGTTCTCGAATGGGGCCATTCAAGGATGTAAAATATCACAGTGTGATAAAAGAATCAATTAAAAAGGATCCCCTAATTCCAATTAGGAATTCATTGGGCCCTTTAGGAACATGCCTTCCAATTGAGAATTTTTATTCATCTTACCATTTAATAACTCATAATCAGATCTTAGTAACTAAATATTTGCAACTTGACAATTTAAAACAGACTTTTCAATTGATTCAATTGAAATATTATTTAATGGATGAAAATGGAAAAATTTTGAATCCTGATCCATGCCGTAACATTATTTTAAATCCATTCAATTTGAATTGGTTTTTTCTCCATCACAATTATTGTGCAGAGACATCTAAAATAATTAGTCTTGGACAGTTTATTTGTGAAAATGTATGTATAGCCAAAAACGGATCGCCCCTCAAATCGGGTCAAGTTATACTTGTTCAAGTTGACTCGATAGTGATACGATCAGCTAAGCCTTATTTGGCCACCCCCGGAGCAACTGTTCATGGCCATTATGGGGAAACCCTTTACGAAGGAGATACATTAGTTACATTTATATATGAAAAATCGAGATCTGGTGATATAACACAGGGTCTTCCAAAAGTAGAACAGGTGTTAGAAGTGCGTTCGATTGATTCAATATCCATGAATCTAGAAAAGAGGGTTGAGGTTTGGAACAAATGTATACCAAGAATTCTTGGAATTCCTTGGGGATTCTTGATTGGTGCTGAGCTAACTATAGCGCAAAGCCGAATCTCTTTGGTTAATAAAATCCAACAGGTTTATCGCTCCCAGGGGGTGCAGATTCATAATAGGCATATAGAAATTATTGT